TCAATTATTTATTATTTATTGGAAATTAATTCCTATACCTTTTTTTAATGTAATGAGCCTACCCTCTCCCTCTCTTCTCTATTCATATTTCAAAATATCGAGACTGATCACTAATCCAAGACCAGAATATTCGGAGGATTCTTCTGACAATAAATATATCAAAATAAAAATAAATATATCAAAATGAAATATAAATATATTAATAAATAGATTATAGATTATATAAATAGAATATAAAATATAAATTATACAATTATAATTGTCAGCAAAGTTGTTTCTTTTTTTTCTTCAAATCCAAAGAATTATTTTCACTTTATACATAGGTCATCGATTCAGCATTGGAAAAAAAGGGCTCAAATCGTTTTATCGACATGAGTGTTTTATATCGAAAAAAAAATTCCAATTATTCGTTTTGAAAATATTTCTGTATTTATTAACATAGTATTTATTAACATAATAGTAGAAAGAGTACCATGCTGCATCTGAACTTCAAACGTTTTGGTTTTAACCATGTTTGTTAATGGTCCCAGATTATTGGTTAATAGAGAATCAAAGTTAATGTCCCAATAAATATAAATAACGAAATGCTATGGTTCTTAAATATGATTTTTGAATTTATTCAGAAGTAATTCGCGGGATCATGCATTCTTTTCTTTCCTAGTCTTTCCTAGTTATAACGAAAAAAAAGTGCAGCTGGGTGGATCCAGCCTATTCTTGAAATAAACAACTCGCACACACTCGCTTTCCAAAAAAGATCAATACACCAAGCACTACGCTTAGATTTATTGGATTTGTTGCTAAAATATCGGTATTAAACCCGAAACTCCCGGCGGATGGCCAGTGACCCAAGGAAAGGAAAGAATCGGTTACATTTTTCATATGATCTCCTATTTTATTTTAGGTTTTATATAGACTCAAAAAAAAAAAAAAGAGCAGAGTTCCTTTTTTTGTATTGTATCACTTTTACCCCTTTTCTTTCTATTTATTATTTTATTCTAGATATTTATATTTAGATTATTCTATGTCTTTCTTTTTTTTTTTTATTTTAATTTATAATTTACCTATGTCTAAACAGAGTCAAAAATAGATTCTATCTGGTTCTATAGAAATGTATTTTTTTTTTTTTTTTTTTTTCAATTGATAATTCTCAATACCAATAAAAATGATACTTATTAGAATTAAGGACCCGGTCTCATGTCAATGGCGAAATACCTCGTTTGTTGCAAGACTCCTTAAAAAAAAAGGGTTTCCTGGGACTAAGAAAGGGAAGGAAGAAAACGAGTCAGTGTGGTAACTCCTCATCCTCGAATTAATCCTTCCCATGGGTTTAGGATTAAACAAAGGGATTCGCAAATAAGAGCGCCAATGCTACAACCAGCCCATAAATTGTTAAAGCTTCCATAAAAGCCAGACTAAGCAATAAAGTACCTCGTATTTTTCCCTCTGCCTCGGGTTGTCTCGCGATACCTTCTACTGCCTGGCCCGCAGCAGTACCTTGACCAACTCCAGGTCCAATAGAAGCAAGCCCGACAGCCAACCCAGCAGCAATAACGGAAGCAGCAGAAATCAGTGGATTCATGATAAGTTCCTCGCACCAAAATAAAGAAATGGTTAATGATACAACCATCCAATGAATTTTGACTTAATTATTTTCTTCTATGCCAAGATTCAACCAGCCGAAATAACTAAGAACTCCGAATTGAAGTAATAATATTATTGAACCATTAGAATTACTTCGGTATCCTTTTTTGAGTTTCTATCCGCGGGATTTTTGTGAACCCGAACCCATACATATATATACGACTTTTGCTCTTCCATTTCTTTTTCCAAATCATTCTTCGAATTCTTCGTTATTTGTCTTTATTTCATCTCTTTATTCATTCAATTCAGAGTCAAAGACGAAAGGGAAGAACTTTTATTTGAATCCTTATCTAAACTAAATTCTACAGTAGTAGCGTAGATTAGATATATCTTTAGTGCATATATAACTAGTCAATATCTAATATCACATATACATGTGTTTCTTCCATAACGTAAACCAACTATTCGTATCTTAGAGTTAATCGGATTATAAAATTATTCTTCATGAGCTAAGTTCATGCAATTTATTATTTATTAAAATTTATTATTTATGAATATTTATTATCTTTTGGATTGATACTATAAGAATTCTTATTCAAATTTTCAAATTATGCCTCATAATATTGAAATTGAATAAACAAAACAATATAAAGAGAATATTTATTGGAGGGAGATATAATATAAATAAAACAAATGACGGAATTTTAGGAAAAAGATCATTTAGATCTCTTTCCTTTTTTTATTACAATTCCCTACCTAATATCGGAACCTTTTTTGCTATTACTTTAGATCGTTGTATATTTATGTTCCCTAAGTGGATTCTCTTGAGTTGCATATACAGTGATGGCGTTGGACTAAGCTAAAAAAAAGACTAGACTAGTTCAAAACCAAAAAACTAGTCAATGATGACCCTCCATAG